GCTAGCGTAGCTTAACTAAAGCATAACACTGAAGATGTTAAGAAGGACCCTAGAAAGGTTCCGTAAGCACAAAGGCTTGGTCCTGACTTTTCTATCAGCTTTAGCTAAACTTACACATGCAAGTATCCGCACACCCGTGAGAATGCCCCACAGTTCCCCGCCCGGGAACAAGGAGCCGGTATCAGGCACACATATGTAGCCCACAACACCTTGCTTAGCCACACCCTCAAGGGAATTCAGCAGTGATAGACATTAAGCCATAAGTGAAAACTTGACTTAGTTAAAGCTTAGAGGGCCGGTAAAACTCGTGCCAGCCACCGCGGTTATACGAGAGGCCCAAGTTGATAGCCAGCGGCGTAAAGAGTGGTTAAGGGACATCCCCACTAAAGTCGAACGCATTCAGAGCTGTTATACGTTCCCGAAAGCAAGAAGCCCCACTACGAAAGTGACTTTATATTACCTGACTCCACGAAAGCTGTGAAACAAACTGGGATTAGATACCCCACTATGCCCAGCCCTAAACCTTGATAATTAATTACATTTATTATCCGCCCGGGTACTACGAGCACCAGCTTAAAACCCAAAGGACTTGGCGGTGCTTTAGATCCACCTAGAGGAGCCTGTTCTAGAACCGATAACCCCCGTTAAACCTCACCCTCTCTTGTTTTTCCCGCCTATATACCGCCGTCGTCAGCTTACCCTGTGAAGGCCCCATAGTAAGCAATACTAGTACAACCCAAAACGCCAGGTCGAGGTGTAGCAAATGAGAGGGGAAGAAATGGGCTACATTTCCTAATCAGGAAATACGAACAGTATTGTGAAAACAATACTAGAAGGAGGATTTAGCAGTAAGCAGGAAATAGAGAGTCCTACTGAAACCGGCCCTGAAGCGCGCACACACCGCCCGTCACTCTCCCCGAACCAGATACAACTAATATATAATAAGATAAAAGGATAAAGGGGAGGCAAGTCGTAACATGGTAAGTGTACCGGAAGGTGCACTTGGATAAAACAGAGTGTAGCTAAACCTAGAATAGCATCTCCCTTACACTGAGAAGATACCCGTGCAAATCGAGTCACCCTGAAACCCAAGAGCTAGCCCGCCCCCAAAATTCAATATAAGACTATAAATAAACCCTAATTTACTAAACATTAAAATCAAACCATTTTTCCCCCTTAGTACGAGAGACAGAACAGGAACCCCGGAGCAATAGAAATAGTACCGCAAGGGAACGCTGAAAGAGAAATGAAATAATTCAGTAAAGTTAAGAAAAGCAAAGATTAAACCTTGTACCTTTTGCATCATGGTTTAGCAAGAGACCCCCAAGCAAAAAGAATTTTAGTTTGTTTACCCGAAACTGGGTGAGCTACTCCAAGACAGCCTAATAAATAGGGCAAACCCGTCTCTGTGGCAAAAGAGTGGGATGAGCTTCGAGTAGAGGTGACAGACCTACCGAACCCAGTTATAGCTGGTTGCCTGGGAAGTGAATAGAAGTTCAGCCTCTTAGTTTATTTAGTCTCAATTGGCCCACAGCCCTATTCAGACGACGAAAATCTTAGAGAGTTAGTCAAAGGGGGTACAGCCCCTCTGACCCAAGACACAACTTTAGAAGGAGGATAAAGATCAGATTTACACAAGGCATAATGTTTAGGTGGGCCTAAAAGCAGCCATCCCGAAGAAAAGCGTTAAAGCTTAAACATACACTACCCCCTTTAATCCTGATAACCATATCTTATTCCCCTTTAACTACCAAGCCGTCCCATACCTATATGGGAACGATCATGCTAATATGAGTAATGAGAGAGCTTAGTAGGCCCTCTCCGTGCACAAGTGTAAATCGGAACGGACAAACCACCGACCATTAACGGCCCCAAGCAAAGAGGGCATTAGAACCCAAATAGATAACTAGAAAACTTTCTAATAACAACCGTTAACCCCACACTGGCGTGCTACTGCGGAAAGACTAAAAGAGGAAGAAGGAACTCGGCAAAACTATATGAAGCCTCGCCTGTTTACCAAAAACATCGCCTCTTGCCCACTATATATAAGAGGTCCCGCCTGCCCTGTGACTTTACGTTTAACGGCCGCGGTATTTTGACCGTGCAAAGGTAGCGCAATCACTTGTCTTTTAAATGAAGACCTGTATGAATGGCATAACGAGGGCTTAACTGTCTCCTTCCTCCAGTCAATGAAATTGATCTCCCCGTGCAGAAGCGGGGCTACACACATAAGACGAGAAGACCCTGTGGAGCTTTAGACCCGGGGCAAGACCATGTCAAAAGTATCGGATAAACGACTTGAACTAGTTGGAACCTTCCCTAATGTCTTTGGTTGGGGCGACCGCGGGGAAACAAAAAACCCCCATGTGGAATGGAAACACCCCATTTTCCAGAACCAAGAGCCACAGCTCTAAGTAACAGAAATTCTGACCTATAAGATCCGGCAGAGCCGATCAACGAACCCAGTTACCCCAGGGATAACAGCGCAATCCTCTTTTAGAGCCCATATCGACAAGGGGGTTTACGACCTCGATGTTGGATCAGGACATCCTAATGGTGCAGCCGCTATTAAGGGTTCGTTTGTTCAACGATTAAAGTCCTACGTGATCTGAGTTCAGACCGGAGTAATCCAGGTCAGTTTCTATCTATGATACCATTTCTCTCTAGTACGAAAGGACCGAGAGAAAGGGGCCCATACTGACAGCACGCCCCACCCCCACCTGCTGAAATCAACTAAAACAGACAAAAGGGAGTAACCCACTGCCTAAGAAAATGGCACGTTAAGGTGGCAGAGCCCGGCTAATGCAAAAGACCTAAGCCCTTTTTACAGAGGTTCGAACCCTCTCCTCAACTATGCTCTCAACACTAATAAATTTTATCATTAACCCCCTTATCTTGGTAATCTTCGTTCTTCTGGCCGTCGCCCTTCTAACACTAGTTGAACGGAAAGTATTAGGCTACATACAACTGCGGAAAGGCCCGAACATCGTAGGGCCCTATGGCCTCCTACAGCCTGTAGCTGACGGACTAAAACTTTTTATAAAAGAGCCCGTCCGACCCTCCACCTCCTCACCTTTCCTATTCCTATTCACCCCCATACTTGCCCTAACCCTTGCCCTTACGCTGTGGGCCCCCCTACCCCTCCCCCACCCATTAGCCGATATTAATTTAGGTGTCCTCTTCCTCCTTGCCCTTTCCAGCTTGGCTGTCTACGCTATTCTGGGGTCTGGTTGAGCTTCCAATTCCAAATATGCCTTAATTGGAGCACTCCGTGCGGTTGCCCAAACCATCTCCTACGAGGTCAGCCTAGGTCTAATTCTCCTTAATGCTATTATTTTTACTGGAGGGTTTACATTACAGACCTTTAGTGTAGCCCAAGAAAGTACCTGACTTATTCTGCCAGCATGGCCATTAGCGGCGATATGGTACATCTCTACCCTGGCTGAGACCAATCGGGCCCCTTTTGATCTCACCGAGGGGGAATCGGAATTGGTATCAGGTTTTAATGTCGAATACGCTGGAGGCCCCTTCGCCCTATTTTTCTTGGCTGAATATGCTAACATTCTTCTAATAAATACCCTCTCCGCCACACTCTTCCTAGGAGCCTCCCTCATTCACTATTTACCGGAGTTCACGACCTCAAGCTTAATGATTAAAGCAGCCCTCCTATCTGTCGTCTTCCTTTGAGTCCGAGCATCGTACCCCCGTTTCCGCTATGACCAACTCATGCACCTAATCTGGAAGAACTTCTTACCCCTCACGCTAGCTCTGGTTATTTGACACCTTGCCCTCCCAATTGCCTTCACTGGCCTTCCACCTCAACTCTAGCTTGGGAGCTGTGCCTGAAGCAAAGGGCCACTTTGATAGAGTGAATTATGAGGGTTAAAGTCCCTCCAACTCCTTAGAAAGAAGGGACTCGAACCCTGACTGAAGAGATCAAAACTCTTAGTGCTTCCACTACACCACTTCCTAGTAAGGTCAGCTAAAAAAGCTTTTGGGCCCATACCCCAAACATGTTGGTTAAAATCCTTCCCTTGCTAATGAACCCTTTTATTCTTGTTACTCTACTATTTGGCCTGATCCTTGGTACTACCATTACATTCGCAAGCTCTCATTGACTCCTTGCATGAATGGGGCTTGAAATAAATACCCTAGCCATTATTCCACTTATGGCTCAACACCACCACCCTCGGGCGGTCGAGGCCACTACTAAATATTTTCTCACCCAGGCTACCGCTGCAGCCATACTCCTTTTTGCTAGTACCACAAATGCATGGCTTTCAGGTCAGTGAGAGATTCAACAGATTTCCCACCCTGTCCCCACCACCATAATTACCCTTGCCTTGGCCCTTAAAATTGGACTTGCACCCCTTCACGCCTGACTACCTGAGGTCCTTCAAGGCCTAGACCTGACCACGGGACTAATCTTATCTACATGACAGAAACTCGCACCATTTGCCCTCCTCCTCCAAATTCAACCTACTAACTCCCACATCCTTATTGCACTTGGACTTACTTCTGCCCTCGTTGGCGGGTGAGGGGGCCTCAACCAGACCCAGCTACGGAAGATCCTTGCCTATTCATCAATTGCTCACTTGGGCTGAATGATTCTCGTATTACAGTTTTCCCCCTCCCTGACACTTCTCACCCTCCTCACGTACCTCATAATGACCATCTCAACATTCCTTATCTTGAAGCTAAACAAGTCCACCACAATTAACATGCTCGCCACTTCCTGGGCCAAAGCCCCGGCCCTAACTGCAATTACACCCTTCGTTTTGTTATCCTTAGGTGGCCTCCCACCCCTCACCGGCTTTATACCCAAGTGGTTAATTCTTCATGAATTAACCAAGCAAGACCTTGCTCCTGCCGCCACCCTAGCTGCCCTCTCCGCCCTTCTAAGCCTTTACTTTTATCTACGCCTCACCTACGCAATGACCCTTACTCTCTCTCCCAACAACCTTCCGGGGACTACCCCCTGGCGTCTTTCCTCTACGCAAGCCGCGCTCCCCCTAGCCGCCGCCTCATCCGCAACCATCTGTTTGCTACCTCTGGCCCCAGCTGCCATGGCCCTCCTTTCACCCTAGGGACTTAGGATAGCACCTAGACCAAGGGCCTTCAAAGCCCTAAGCGGGAGTGAAATTCTCCCAGTCCCTGATAAGACTTACAGGACATTAACCCACATCTTCTGCATGCAAAGCAGACACTTTAATTAAGCTAAAGCCTCTCTAGATAGGCAGGCCTCGATCCTACAAGTTCTTAGTTAACAGCTAAGCGCTCAAGCCAGCGAGCATCCATCTACCTTTCCTCCGCCCAGCGGAGCAAAAATGGGCGGAGGAAAGCCCCGGCAGGTATTATCCTGCTTCTTCGGATTTGCAATCTGATATGTAAAACACCTCAAGGCTTGGTAAGAAGAGGGATTGAACCTCTGTTTATGGGGCTACAATCCACCGCTTAACACTCAGCCATCTTACCTGTGGCAATCACACGTTGATTCTTCTCAACCAATCACAAAGACATTGGCACCCTCTACCTAGTATTTGGTGCTTGAGCCGGAATAGTCGGGACTGCTTTAAGTCTACTAATCCGGGCTGAACTAAGCCAACCAGGCTCTCTCCTAGGAGATGACCAGATTTATAACGTTATCGTTACAGCACATGCTTTCGTAATAATTTTCTTTATAGTAATACCAATCATGATTGGAGGTTTCGGAAACTGACTAATTCCCCTTATGATCGGGGCCCCTGATATGGCTTTCCCTCGAATAAATAATATGAGCTTTTGACTCCTCCCCCCTTCATTCCTACTTCTCCTGGCCTCTTCAGGAGTAGAAGCGGGTGCTGGTACCGGGTGAACGGTTTACCCCCCACTATCTGGAAACCTAGCCCATGCCGGAGCCTCTGTAGACCTGACTATTTTCTCCCTTCATTTAGCAGGTGTCTCATCAATTTTAGGTGCTATTAATTTTATTACCACAATTATTAATATGAAACCTCCAGCAATTTCACAATATCAAACCCCCCTCTTTGTATGAGCCGTCCTAATTACCGCCGTACTTCTCCTTCTATCCCTTCCCGTCCTTGCTGCTGGTATCACCATGCTTCTAACCGACCGTAACCTAAATACCACCTTCTTTGACCCTGCTGGAGGAGGAGACCCCATTCTTTATCAACACTTATTCTGATTCTTTGGCCACCCGGAAGTCTATATTCTAATCCTCCCTGGGTTTGGAATGATTTCCCATATTGTTGCATACTACTCAGGTAAAAAAGAACCCTTTGGCTACATGGGCATGGTGTGAGCAATGATGGCCATCGGCCTTTTAGGCTTCATCGTATGAGCACATCACATGTTTACGGTAGGGATAGATGTAGACACTCGAGCATATTTCACATCAGCTACTATAATTATTGCCATTCCAACCGGTGTAAAAGTGTTTAGCTGACTGGCTACCCTTCACGGCGGAGCAATTAAATGAGAAACACCCCTCCTATGAGCTCTCGGCTTCATCTTCCTATTTACAGTGGGTGGCCTGACTGGAATTGTCCTGGCTAACTCCTCTCTAGACATTGTTCTCCACGATACTTACTATGTAGTAGCCCATTTCCACTATGTACTATCCATGGGAGCTGTATTTGCCATTGTTGCTGCTTTCGTACACTGGTTCCCACTCTTCTCAGGCTATACCCTTCATAGCACTTGAACAAAAATTCACTTTGCCGTAATGTTCGTAGGGGTAAACCTCACCTTCTTCCCCCAACACTTCCTCGGACTCGCCGGGATGCCCCGACGATACTCTGATTACCCCGATGCCTATACTCTCTGAAATACTGTATCCTCTATTGGATCCCTTATTTCTCTAGTGGCTGTAATTATGTTCCTTTTCATTATCTGAGAAGCCTTTGCCGCTAAACGTGAAGTCCTTTCAGTGGAATTAACTGCCACGAATGTAGAATGACTACACGGCTGCCCTCCTCCATACCACACCTTTGAAGAGCCTGCCTTTGTTCAAATTCAACAAGCCTAAACTACACCCGGCCTACTAACGAGAAAGGGAGGAGTTGAACCCCCGTAAATTGGTTTCAAGCCAACCACATAACCGCTCTGTCACTTTCTTCATAAGACACTAGTAAAATTGTTATTACACTGCCTTGTCGAGGCAGAATTGTGGGTTAGACCCCCGCGTGTCTTGATCATAATGGCACATCCCTCTCAGCTTGGATTTCAAGATGCAGCTTCACCCGTTATAGAAGAACTTCTCCATTTTCACGACCATGCCCTAATAATTGTTTTTCTAATTAGCACCCTTGTGCTTTACATTATTGTCGCCATGGTCACAACCAAACTGACGAATAAATTTATTCTCGATTCCCAGGAGATTGAAATTATTTGAACAGTCCTCCCGGCAATTATTCTTATTCTCATCGCCCTTCCCTCCCTTCGAATTCTCTACCTAATAGACGAAATTAATGATCCCCATCTCACTATTAAAGCCGTAGGACACCAATGGTATTGAAGCTATGAGTACACAGACTACGAAGACCTAGCCTTTGACTCATACATAATCTCAACACAAGACCTAACCCCCGGCCAATTCCGACTTCTAGAAGCAGACCATCGAATAGTTATTCCAGTTGAATCCCCCGTCCGAGTATTAGTATCCGCCGAAGACGTCCTTCACTCTTGAGCAGTCCCCAGCCTAGGTATTAAAATAGATGCAGTCCCCGGACGCCTTAACCAAACAGCCTTCATTTCATCCCGCCCTGGTGTATTCTACGGCCAATGTTCAGAGATTTGCGGGGCTAACCATAGCTTCATACCAATCGTGGTTGAAGCCGTTCCCCTAGAGCATTTTGAAAACTGATCATCTCTAATACTCGAAGACGCCTCGCTAAGAAGCTAAATAGGGTCTAGCGTTAGCCTTTTAAGCTAAAGATTGGTGCCTCCCAACCACCCCTAGCGACATGCCACAACTCGATCCTTCCCCTTGATTTGCCATCTTAATTTTCTCTTGATTAGTCTTTGCAATTGTTTTACCCCCTAAAGTACTAGCCCACACCTTCCCAAATGGCCCCACCCCCCAAAGCACGGTAAAACCTAAAACAGAATCCTGAACCTGACCATGACACTAAGCTTCTTTGACCAGTTTATAAGCCCTACACTTTTTGGCATTCCACTGATTGCCCTAGCACTAACCCTGCCCTGAATTCTCATCCCCAAACCCCTTTCTCGGTGATTAAATAACCGCCTCCTCACACTTCAAGGCTGATTCATCAACCGTTTCACCCAACAAATCTTCCAACCCATCAGCCTCGGTGGACATAAGTGAGCCTCTCTCCTTGCATCTCTTATACTATTTCTCATTGTGTCGAATATACTTGGCCTCCTTCCCTACACATATACACCAACAACCCAACTCTCCCTAAATTTAGCATTCGCTGTCCCGATGTGACTTGCCACTGTGATTATTGGCCTACGAAGTAAACCCACTTACGCCCTAGGCCACCTTCTACCAGAAGGAACCCCTACCCTCCTAATCCCTATCCTAATTGTCATTGAAACAATTAGCCTCTTCATTCGACCTGTGGCCCTCGGAGTTCGACTAACAGCCAACCTTACAGCGGGCCACCTGTTAATTCAACTAATCGCCACCGGTGCCTTCGTGCTTCTTCCCCTAATGCCTACTGTGGCAATTCTAACATCAATGCTTCTCCTTCTCCTCACGCTCCTCGAGGTCGCTGTCGCTATGATTCAGGCATACGTCTTTGTCCTCCTTCTAAGCCTTTACCTACAAGAAAACGTCTAATGGCCCATCAAGCACACGCATACCACATAGTAGACCCCAGCCCCTGACCCCTTACGGGCGCAGTAGGCGCCCTACTAATAACATCCGGCTTAGCAGTTTGAATACACTTTCACTCAACAACACTATTGGCACTTGGCCTTCTACTTCTCTTGCTCACCATGTATCAATGGTGACGTGATATCGTACGAGAGGGAACATTCCAAGGCCACCATACACCCCCCGTTCAGAAAGGCCTTCGTTACGGAATGATTCTCTTTATCACCTCCGAGGTTTTCTTCTTCCTAGGCTTCTTCTGAGCATTCTACCACGCGAGCCTCGCCCCTACCCCTGAACTAGGGGGCTGCTGACCCCCCACAGGCATTACCACTCTTGACCCTTTTGAAGTTCCCCTTTTAAATACAGCTGTCCTCCTCGCTTCAGGCGTAACAGTCACCTGAGCCCACCACAGCATTATGGAGGGCCAACGTAAGCAAACCCTTCAGTCCCTTACCCTAACCATCCTCCTCGGGTTTTACTTCACATTTCTTCAAGCAATAGAATACTACGAGGCCCCTTTTACAATTGCAGACGGAGTCTATGGCTCAACCTTCTTTGTAGCTACAGGCTTTCACGGCCTACATGTAATTATTGGCTCTTCCTTCCTCGCCGTTTGCCTCCTCCGGCAGGTCCAATACCACTTTACATCCGAACACCATTTTGGCTTCGAAGCTGCCGCTTGGTACTGACATTTCGTAGACGTCGTTTGATTATTCCTCTATATCTCAATCTACTGATGAGGATCATAACCTTTCTAGTATTAAGTTAGTACAAGTGACTTCCAATCACTCTGTCTTGGTTGAATTCCAAGGGAAGGTAATGAATCTGGTCACAACCATAATTACCATTGCCATCGTAATCTCAACCGTTCTGGCCATCGTCTCATTTTGATTACCCCAAATAACCCCGGACTACGAGAAGCTCTCGCCTTATGAATGCGGCTTTGACCCGCTAGGCTCCGCCCGATTACCTTTTTCCCTCCGATTTTTTCTGGTTGCTATTCTTTTCCTCCTCTTCGACCTTGAGATTGCACTCTTACTTCCTCTTCCATGGGGGGATCAACTCCCATCCCCACTTATTACATTTACTTGAGCATCGGCCGTTCTAGCCCTACTAACCCTCGGACTAATTTATGAATGACTTCAGGGCGGACTAGAATGAGCCGAATAGACAGTTAGTTTAAGAAAAACATTTGATTTCGGCTTAAAAGCTTGTGGTTAAAGTCCATAACCGTCTAATGACTCCCGTACACTTTGCCTTCTCATCAGCCTTTTTTCTAGGCCTAGCAGGCCTAGCTTTTCACCGCACCCACCTTCTCTCCGCTCTCCTCTGCCTGGAAGGAATAATATTATCCCTGTTCATTGCCCTTTCTCTCTGAACTCTACAACTAGACTCAACTAACTTCTCAGCCTCTCCTATAATTCTGTTGGCTTTCTCAGCCTGTGAAGCCAGCGCAGGCCTTGCCCTCCTGGTTGCCACCGCCCGCACTCACGGCACCGACCATCTCCAGAGCCTAAACTTACTACAATGCTAAAAATCCTTATTCCAACCATGATGCTTATCCCCACAATTTGACTCTCCCCTCCCAAGCAACTGTGATCAACAACCCTGCTTTACAGCTTAGTCATTGCGCTCATCAGCCTAACCTGACTAAAGGCCCCGGCGGACACAGGATGGTCATTCCTTAACTCCTATATGGCCACGGACCCCCTATCTACCCCCCTCCTGGTTCTCACCTGCTGACTTCTCCCACTAATGATTCTCGCGAGTCAAAACCACACTTCTGCTGAGCCAGTCAGTCGACAACGAACATATATTATGCTCCTTACATCCCTGCAGATTTTTCTTATCCTAGCCTTTGGAGCGACCGAGGTTATTATGTTCTATATTATGTTTGAAGCCACCCTAATCCCAACGCTGATTATTATTACCCGATGAGGCAACCAAACCGAACGTCTAAACGCCGGAACTTATTTTCTTTTCTACACCTTGGCAGGTTCCCTGCCTCTTTTGGTCGCCCTCCTCCTCCTCCAAAATTCAGCTGGTACATTATCCCTCCTCACACTTCAGTACACCCCCCTAATTCACCTTACATCCTACGCAGATAAACTCTGATGAGCTGCCTGCTTACTAGCATTTCTTGTAAAAATACCTCTCTACGGGGCCCACCTCTGACTCCCCAAAGCCCATGTTGAAGCCCCTATTGCAGGCTCAATAATTCTGGCTGCCGTCCTCCTAAAACTAGGAGGTTACGGTATAATCCGAATAATAACTATGCTTGAACCCCTTACTAAGGAACTTAGCTACCCCTTCATTGTTTTTGCACTCTGGGGCATCATCATGACAGGATCCATTTGCCTACGCCAAACCGACCTCAAATCCCTAATTGCCTACTCATCCGTCAGCCACATAGGACTAGTCGCAGCCGGTATTCTAATCCAGACCCCATGGGGCTTCACCGGAGCCCTTATTCTGATAATTGCCCACGGCTTAACTTCCTCCGCCCTGTTCTGCCTAGCTAACACCAATTATGAGCGTACCCACAGCCGGACAATACTCCTGGCCCGAGGTCTCCAAATAGTCCTTCCCCTAATAACTGCTTGATGGTTTATCGCCAGCCTTGCCAACCTTGCCCTCCCACCTCTGCCTAATTTGATGGGTGAACTAATAATTATTACTTCTCTCTTTGGCTGATCGGGGTGGACCCTTCTCCTTACTGGTGTCGGAACTTTGATCACTGCAGGTTATTCCTTATATATGTTTCTAATAACACAACGGGGCCCCCTACCGCCCCACATTATTGCTCTAGACCCCACCTACTCTCGAGAACATCTTCTCATCACCCTACACCTCCTACCCCTCCTGCTCCTAGTCCTCAAGCCAGAATTGATCTGAGGGTGAACCGCCTGTAGATATAGTTTAAGCAAAACGTTAGATTGTGATTCTAATAATAGAGGTTAAACCCCCCTTATCCACCGAGAGAGGCTCGACAGCAACGATGACTGCTAATTTTCGACACCGTGGTTAGACTCCGCGGCTCACTCGCCTGGCTCCTAAAGGATAATAGTTCATCCGTTGGTCTTAGGAACCAAAAACTCTTGGTGCAACTCCAAGTAGCAGCTATGCACCCCACCCCTCTAATGATATCGTCCTGCCTTACTCTTATTTTCCTTCTCCTTTTATACCCTGCACTCACCACCTTCTCCCCCCAACCAAAACCTCCCACCTGAGCCCTGCACCAAGTGAAAACGGCGGTTAAACTTGCCTTTTTGGTCAGTCTGCTCCCCCTTTCTCTATTTCTGAACGAGGGTGCCGAAGCTATTACCACTACTTGAACTTGAATAAACACCTTAACTTTTGATATCAATATTAGCTTCAAGTTTGATTTCTACTCCATTATTTTTACTCCTATTGCCCTTTACGTTACTTGGTCCATCCTTGAATTCGCTTCATGGTACATGCACGCGGACCCATTTATGAACCGATTTTTCAAATACCTCCTGGTTTTCTTGATCGCAATGATTATTCTTGTTACCGCTAACAACATGTTCCAACTTTTCATCGGCTGAGAGGGTGTTGGAATTATATCCTTCCTTCTGATCGGATGGTGGTATGGACGAGCAGACGCCAACACTGCTGCCTTACAAGCAGTACTCTACAACCGAGTTGGAGACATTGGCCTCATTCTTGCCATAGCATGGATCGCAATGAACTTAAACTCCTGGGAGATACAACAAATATTCTCCGCAGCACACGGCCTTGATCTCACCCTCCCCCTTATAGGCCTAATCTTGGCTGCGACAGGAAAATCTGCCCAATTTGGGCTTCACCCCTGACTGCCATCTGCTATGGAAGGCCCCACGCCGGTATCCGCCCTACTACACTCGAGCACCATAGTCGTTGCGGGCATTTTCTTATTGATCCGACTCAGCCCTCTTATGGAAAATAACTCTACCGCCCTAACTACCTGTCTATGCTTAGGTGCCCTTACCACTGTATTTACCGCAACTTGCGCTCTCACGCAGAACGATATTAAGAAAATTGTTGCATTTTCTACATCTAGCCAACTGGGCCTTATGATAGTAACCATTGGCCTCAATCAACCACAACTTGCTTTCCTCCACATTTGTACCCACGCATTCTTTAAAGCAATACTTTTCCTGTGTTCGGGCTCAATTATTCATAGCCTCAACGACGAGCAGGACATCCGGAAAATAGGAGGTATACATCACCTCACCCCCTTTACCTCCTCCTGCCTCACTGTTGGGAGCCTAGCCCTAACCGGGACCCCCTTCCTAGCCGGCTTCTTTTCTAAAGACGCCATTATTGAAGCTATAACCACATCTTACCTAAACGCCTGAGCCCTAGCCCTCACCCTTCTTGCCACCTCCTTTACCGCTGTCTATAGTCTCCGAGTCGTATATTTTGTATCTATGGGACATCCTCGGTTCAATTCTTTCTCCCCAATTAATGAAAATAACCCAGCAGTGATTAACCCTATCAAACGCCTAGCTTGAGGAAGCATTATCGCAGGACTCCTGATTATGTCCAACATTCTCCCCCTGAAGACCCCAATCATAACAATGCCTTCTTCCCTCAAACTAGCCGCCCTTGCTGTTACTATCCTCGGCCTCCTTACCGCACTAGAGCTTGCTTCCTTAACTAGCAAACAGTTTAAACCCACTCCTAATTTTACCGCCCACCACTTCTCTAACATACTTGGCTTCTTCCCCCCTATCATCCACCGGTTTACTCCTAAAAATAGTCTCATCCTCGGCCAGACCATCGCCAGCCAAATAGTTGACCGAACCTGAATAGAAAAAGTGGGCCCTAAAGCAATCACCTCTTTGAATACTCCCCTAATCACCACTACAAATAATGTCCAACAAGGCATGATTAAGACTTACCTATCCCTGTTCTTCTTCACCATGGCCCTAGCCATACTCACCCTGCTCTACTAAACTGCCCGAACTGCCCCTCGACTTAACCCCCGTGTTAGCTCCAACACAACAAATAATGTTAGCAGCAGTACTCACGCCCCCATAATTAGCAAGCCTCCCCCTATCGAATAGATTAACCCTACACCCCCCACGTCCCCACGAAACACAGAAAACTCACTAAACTCATCCGCCGACACCCAGGACCCATCATATCACCCCCCTCAAAATACACCTGCACACAGCACAACCCCTGCCACATACGCTATTATACCCCCTAAGACGGGTCAACTTCCTCAGCTTTCGGGGTAAGGCTCTGCTGCTAAAGCAGCAGAGTATGCAAATACAACAAGCATGCCCCCCAGATAAATTAGAAATAGAACAAGAGATAAGAATGACCCCCCATGCCCTACTAAGACACCACACCCCATCCCTGCGACAATGACTAGCCCTAAAGCAGCAAAGTATGGGGACGGATTGGAAGCTACCGCAGCTAACCCTAGCACTAAACCGAATAGAAATAAATATATTACATAAGCCATAATTCCCACCAGGATTTTAACCAGGACCAATGGCTTGAAAAACCACCGTTGTATTCAACTACAGGAACCCTAATGGCCAGCCTTCGGAAGACCCATCCCCTCCTAAAAATCGCCAACGACGCATTAGTCGACCTCCCAGCCCCCGCTAATATCTCAGTTTGATGAAATTTCGGCTCACTTCTAGGTCTTTGCCTAATTGCTCAGCTTCTCACCGGACTATTCCTCGCTATACATTACACCTCGGATATTGCCACAGCCTTTTCATCCGTAGCACATATTTGCCGGGATGTAAACTACGGCTGACTGATTCGGAATATGCATGCAAACGGCGCATCTTTCTTCTTTATTTGCATCTACCTCCATATCGGCCGAGGCCTCTATTACGGCTCGTATCTTTATAAAGAAACATGAAATGTTGGGGTAATTCTTCTGCTCCTAGTAATGATAACTGCTTTCGTAGGCTACGTCCTTCCTTGAGGACAAATGTCCTTCTGAGGTGCCACTGTCATTACCAACCTACTCTCTGCCGTCCCTTACGTAGGCAACGCCTTAGTTCAATGAATCTGAGGAGGCTTCTCCGTAGACAACGCCACCCTAACTCGCTTCTTCGCCTTCCACTTCCTTTTCCCATTTGTTATTGCTGCCGCCACAATAGTCCACCTTGTTTTCCTCCATCAAACTGGCTCAAATAACCCCACAGGTCTCAATTCGGACGCTGATAAAGTTTCCTTCCACCCCTATTTTTCCTACAAGGATCTATTAGGCTTCGCAGCCCTCCTAATTGCTCTTGCATCTATTGCCCTATTCTCCCCCAACCTGCTAGGAGACCCAGATAATTTCACGCCAGCTAACCCCCTTGTTACCCCGCCTCATATCAAGCCCGAGTGATACTTCCTCTTTGCTTATGCCATCCTTCGTTCGATTCCAAATAAACTTGGAGGAGTACTAGCCCTGCTGTCATCTATCCTTGTACTTATAGTAGTACCCATTCTACACACTTCTAAACAGCGAAGCCTAACTTTCCGACCACTTACTCAATTCCTCTTCTGACTTCTTGTAGCAGACGTTGTTATCCTAACATGAATCGGGGGAATGCCCGTCGAACATCCCTTCGTCATCATTGGCCAAGTCGCATCTTTCCTCTACTTCTTCCTATTTCTTGTCCTTGCTCCCACCGTAGGCTGACTAGAGAATAAAGTTCTTGAATGACAATGCACTAGTAGCTCAGCACTCCAGAGCATCGGTCTTGTAAACCGAACGCCGAGGGTTAAAATCCCTCCTACTGCTCAGAAAAAGGAGATTCTAACTCCTACCCCTAACTCCCAAAGCTAGGATTCTAAACTAAACTATTCTCTGCCGGACTGCGCCTCACGGCGTACATATATGTAATATACCCATATACTGGTACATAACTATGATACATAACTGATACATTATACATTCATATAACTAGTCCATACTATGTATTATAACCATTAAACTATCTAGACCATTTCAATTATGTCTGATATTTAGAATATATATGTAGTCATCTCTCAATTAATCCGTGCATGAAATCGAAAAGATGTTTAATGCCAACTTCGATTAAAAATATTAATCCAATGTCCCTAGGACATAAATATTTATTATGTAGTAAGAGACCACCATCAGTTGATAATTTAATGCATATCATTCGTGATGGTCAAGGACAATAACAGTGGGGGTAGCTAAACTGAACTATTCCTGGCATTTGGTTCCTATTTCAGGAACATAAATAGATTGATCCCCATACTTTCCTTGACGCTTGCATAAGTTAATGGTGGAGTACATAAGAGCGTTACCCACCATGCCGGGCATTCACTCCAGCGGGCAGCGGGTTTTTTTTTTTGTCCTCCTTTCACTTGACATTTCACAGTGTAAGCACCTAAATTGGAATAAGGGAGTACATTTCCTTGCAAGAATTAATTAATGTGAAGCTAATTAGGATATATATAGAAGAATTGCATAACTGATATCAAGAGCATAATAGTTACATTTTTCTCCTAAGATCCCATTATATCCTTTTCCCCCCTGGGCTTTTTTCCGCGTAAACCCCCCTACCCCCCAACACTCGTAAGATCTCTATCATTCCTGCAAACCCCCCGGAAACAGGAAAGACCCTACTAGCGTTACTTGCCTCCCAAAAATGCGTCTATTTACACTATTGCAATATTGCAAAA